GCTAGCGTAGCTTAAAATAAAGCATAGCACTGAAGATGCTAAGACGGGCCCTAGAAAGCTCCGCATGCACAAAGGCTTGGTCCTGACTTTACTATTAGCTTTGACACAATTTACACATGCAAGTATCCGCGCCCCTGTGAGGATGCCCTTAATCCCCCGCCCGGGGACGAGGAGCAGGTATCAGGCACTAACCTTTAGCCCAAAACGCCTTGCCACGCCACACCCCCATGGGAATTCAGCAGTGATAGATATTAAGCCATAAGTGAAAACTTGACTTAGTTAGTGTTAAGAGGGCCGGTAAAACTCGTGCCAGCCACCGCGGTTATACGAGAGGCCCCAGTTAATAGGCACGGCGTAAAGGGTGGTTAAGGGAGACAAAAATAAAGCCGAAGGGCCTCTTGGCCGTCATACGCTCCCGAGTGTCCGAAGCCCATAAACGAAAGTAGCTTTAATATAGTTCACCTGACTCCACGAAAACTGAGAAACAAACTGGGATTAGATACCCCACTATGCTCAGCCGTAAACCTAGACGTTATTACACAACAAACGTCCGCCCGGGTACTACGAGCGTTAGCTTGAAACCCAAAGGACTTGGCGGTGCCTTAGACCCCCCTAGAGGAGCCTGTTCTAGAACCGATAACCCCCGTTAAACCTCACCACTTCTGGCCATCCCCGCCTATATACCGCCGTCGTCAGCTTACCCTGTGAAGGACTAACAGTAAGCTAAATGGGTACACCCCAAAACGTCAGGTCGAGGTGTAGCGCACGAAGTGGGAAGAAATGGGCTACATTTTCTATTATAGAATATCCACGGATAGTACCCTGAAAAATTACTCGAAGGAGGATTTAGTAGTAAAGAGGAAAAAGAGTGTCCTTTTGAACCCGGCTCTGAGGCGCGTACACACCGCCCGTCACTCTCCCCTGTCATACAGCGATAAATGTTCATAACACTAAAGCACGGACAAGGGGAGGCAAGTCGTAACATGGTAAGTGTACCGGAAGGTGCACTTGGATCAAACCCAGGGTGTGGCTGAGACAGTTAAGCATCTCCCTTACACCGAGAAGACATCCATGCAAATTGGATCGCCCTGAGCCAGATAGCTAGCTTAACCACCAAAATTAACTCAAAAGTATAGATAATTTAGCATTAAATAAATAACAAAACTAAATCATTTTTCCACCTTAGTACGGGAGACGGAAAAGGTAATTTAAGCAATAGAGAAAGTACCGCAAGGGAAAGCTGAAAGAGTAATGAAATAATTCATTTAAGCACAAAAAAGCAGAGCTTAACCCTTGTACCTTTTGCATCATGATTTAGCCAGCACTACTCAAGCAAAGTGACCTTTAGTTTGAAACCCCGAAACCAAGTGAGCTACCCCGGGACAGCCTTAAAGGGCGAACCCGTCTCTGTGGCAAAAGAGTGGGAAGAGCCCCGGGTAGAGGTGATAAACCTACCGAACTTGGTGATAGCTGGTTGCCTGAGAAATGAATAGAAGTTCAGCCTCGTATCCCTTTAGCCAACCAAGAAATATCTGAATAAGCACAAAAGAGAAATACGAGAGTTAGTTGAAGGGGGTACAGCCCCTTTAATAAAGGACACAACCTTAAATAGGTGGATAAGAGTCACACTTTATAAAACTAGTTGTTCCAGTGGGCCTAAAAGCAGCCATCTGAGTAGAAAGCGTTAAAGCTCAAACAACATGCGGTTTATTATACTGATAAATAACCCAACTCCCCTAAAAATATCAGGCCATTCCATGCCACCATGGAAGAGACCATGCTAAAATGAGTAATAGGAGGATATGATCCTCTCCTAGCACAAGTGTAAGCCAGATCGGACAAACCACTGGAAATTAACGAACCCAGAAAAAGAGGGTAATGTGGCCAACAAAAAAATCAGGAAAATACCACAGCATTTATATCGTTAAACCCACACTGGAGTGCCTCCAAGGAAAGACTAAAAGAAAGGGAAGGAACTCGGCAAACACAAGCCTCGCCTGTTTACCAAAAACATCGCCTCCTGCAAATCCCTATGTATAGGAGGTCCAGCCTGCCCGGTGACTACAAGTTTAACGGCCGCGGTATTTTGACCGTGCAAAGGTAGCGCAATCACTTGTCTTTTAAATGAAGACCTGTATGAATGGCTAAACGAGGGCTTAGCTGTCTCCCTTTTCAAGTCAGTGAAATTGATCTACCCGTGCAGAAGCGGGTATATAAATACAAGACGAGAAGACCCTTTGGAGCTTAAGGTACAAATTCACCTACGTTAAGCAACTTGTTAAACAAGTGTAAACCTAATAGAAATTGGAATTTTACCTTCGGTTGGGGCGACCATGGAGAACAAATAATCCTCCAAGTGGACTGGGATAACCCTAGAACCAAGAATTACACTTCTAAGTCACAGAAATTCTGACCAAATATGATCCGGTCATTAAGACCGATCAACGAACCAAGTTACCCTAGGGATAACAGCGCAATCCTCTCCAAGAGTCCATATCGACGAGAGGGTTTACGACCTCGATGTTGGATCAGGACATCCTAATGGTGCAGCCGCTATTAAGGGTTCGTTTGTTCAACGATTAAAGTCCTACGTGATCTGAGTTCAGACCGGAGTAATCCAGGTCAGTTTCTATCTGTAATGTCATTTTTCCTAGTACGAAAGGACCGGAAAAAAAAGGCCTATGCTAAAAGCACGCCTTACCCCTAATTAATGAAGACAACTAAATTAAGTAAAGGGAGGACTCAAGATATAGGTCGAAATAAGACCTCACTAAGATGGCAGAGCATGGTAATTGCAAAAGGCCTAAGCCCTTTCAGCCAGGGGTTCAAATCCTCTTCTTAGTTATGCTAAACACTCTATTAACTCACCTAGTTAACCCACTCGCATATATTGTTCCTGTATTATTAGCTGTGGCCTTCCTCACGCTCCTTGAGCGTAAGGTCCTGGGCTATATGCAATTACGGAAAGGACCAAACATTGTAGGACCCTATGGACTTCTTCAACCAATTGCAGATGGAGTCAAACTATTTATTAAAGAACCAGTTCGCCCATCCACAGCATCCCCCTTTTTATTTCTAGTTGCCCCTATACTTGCATTGACACTAGCTCTAATGCTATGAGCACCTATACCTATACCTCAACCCGTTGTAGATTTAAACTTAGGAGTCCTCTTCGTACTAGCCTTATCAAGCCTAGCAGTATATGCTATTTTAGGATCAGGGTGAGCATCTAATTCAAAGTATGCACTAATTGGTGCCCTTCGAGCCGTAGCCCAAACAATTTCATATGAAGTGAGTCTTGGATTGATTTTACTTTCCATTATTATCTTTTCTGGTGGTTACACCCTACAGATGTTTAATGTTACCCAAGAGGGCATCTGACTCCTTATTCCAGCCTGACCCCTAGCCGCAATATGGTACATCTCCACCTTGGCCGAGACAAACCGTGCACCGTTTGATTTAACAGAGGGTGAATCCGAGCTAGTCTCTGGCTTTAATGTTGAATATGCTGGTGGACCTTTTGCCCTCTTTTTCCTTGCTGAGTATGCCAACATCTTATTAATGAACACCTTATCAGCTATTCTTTTCCTCGGCGCATCCCACGTACCCTCCATCCCTGAGTTAACAACGGTTAATTTAATAACTAAAGCCGCACTTCTCTCAGTAGTCTTTCTTTGAGTTCGAGCATCCTACCCACGATTCCGATATGATCAGCTGATGCATTTGGTTTGGAAAAATTTTCTTCCATTAACCCTAGCCCTGGTCCTTTGACACACTGCCCTCCCCATTGCACTTGCGGGGCTCCCTCCTCAGCTATAGTGCTTGAGGAACCGTGCCTGAATTTTCAAGGACCACTTTGATAGAGTGGCTTATGGGGGTTAGAGTCCCCCCAGTTCCTAGAAAGAAGGGAATTGAACCCATCCTCAGGAGATCAAAACTCCTGGTGCTTCCTCTACACCACTTTCTACGGATAAGGTCAGCTAATGAAGCTTTCGGGCCCATACCCCGAACATGATGGTTAAAATCCCTCCCCTATCAATGAACCCCTATGTACTTACTATTCTCCTATCTAGTCTGGGATTAGGAACCACCTTGACCTTCGCCAGCTCGCACTGATTGCTGGCCTGGATAGGGCTTGAAATTAATACCCTAGCGATTATCCCACTGATAGCCCAACAGCACCACCCGCGAGCGGTTGAAGCAGCCACAAAATATTTTTTAACACAAGCAACCGCCGCGGCAATAATTTTGTTTGCCGCGACCACTAATGCATGGGTGATAGGTGAGTGGGGCATCAATGACATATCACACCCAGTTGCCTCTTCAATAACTATTGCTGCCCTAGCGTTGAAGATTGGGCTTGCACCAATACACTTTTGATTACCGGAGGTGCTTCAAGGCCTTGATCTGTTTACTGGCTTAGTCCTCTCTACCTGACAAAAGCTGGCCCCCCTCGCATTGATTATTCAGGTTGCCCCCACCGTTAACCCGATAATACTCACGTTACTGGGGCTCCTCTCCACTCTGGTTGGGGGCTGGGGGGGCCTGAATCAAACCCAAGTCCGGAAGATCTTGGGCTACTCCTCAATTGCACACATAGGCTGAATGATTATTATTTCACAATACGCCCCCCACTTAACTCTACTCGCCTTGGGCACATATGTATTTATAACATCGGCAGCTTTCCTAGCACTAAAAGTAGCATCTGCCACAAATGTTATGACCATGACGATAATGTGATCGAAGGCCCCTGTCCTGGTATCCACAACAGCCCTTGCCCTCCTCTCACTGGGGGGTCTCCCGCCCCTAACCGGGTTCATACCTAAATGATTAATTTTACAAGAGATGGCGAAACAGCAACTACCGCTTACAGCAACGGTTATAGCGCTTGCCGCCCTACTAAGCCTTTACTTCTATCTGCGGTTATGCTATGCTATAACTCTCACCATCTCCCCCAATACGACTAATGCCACAACACCATGGCGAGCTCGAACTACACAATCCATAATCGCCCTTGCCCTCTTCATAACTACTGCCCTCGGACTATTGCCTATTACTCCAGCTATTTTGACGCTTGTTACCTAGAGACTTAGGATAGTTAGACCAAGAGCCTTCAAAGCTCTAAGCAGGAGTTAAAGTCTTCTAGTCTCTGATTAAGGCCTGCGGGACTTTATCCCACATCTTCTGAATGCAACTCAGACACTTTAATTAAGCTAAGGCCTTTCTAGATGAGAAGGCCTCGATCCTACGAAATCTTAGTTAACAGCTAAGCGCCCAAACCAGCGGGCATTCATCTACCTTTCCCGCCGTTAGCGGCGTAAGGCGGGAAAGCCCCGGCAGACGTCAATCTGCGTCTTTGGATTTGCAATCCAATGTGTACTCCACCACGGTGCTTGATAGGAAGAGGACTTAAACCTCTATTCACGGGGCTACAACCCGCCGCCTAACTTCGGCCATCCTACCTGTGGCAATCACACGCTGATTCTTCTCTACCAACCACAAAGATATTGGCACCCTTTACCTAGTATTTGGTGCCTGAGCCGGGATAGTTGGAACTGCCCTAAGCCTATTAATCCGAGCTGAACTAAGCCAGCCAGGGTCCCTCCTTGGCGATGATCAAATTTATAATGTTATTGTTACCGCACATGCCTTTGTTATAATTTTCTTTATAGTAATACCTATTCTTATTGGGGGCTTTGGTAACTGACTTGTCCCACTAATAATTGGGGCCCCGGACATAGCATTCCCCCGAATAAACAATATAAGCTTCTGACTCCTACCACCATCCTTTCTTCTACTCCTGGCCTCGTCTGGCGTAGAGGCTGGAGCCGGTACAGGTTGAACAGTGTATCCTCCCCTTGCAGGCAACCTAGCCCATGCAGGTGCATCCGTAGACCTAACTATCTTTTCTTTACATCTGGCAGGTGTATCATCCATCTTAGGGGCAATTAACTTTATTACAACAACAATTAACATGAAACCCCCAGCCATTTCCCAATATCAGACCCCTTTATTTGTATGAGCCGTATTGGTAACAGCTGTTCTACTCCTGTTATCTCTACCAGTTCTGGCTGCTGGTATTACAATACTTCTAACAGACCGAAATCTTAATACTACGTTCTTTGATCCCGCAGGAGGGGGAGATCCTATTCTTTACCAGCACTTATTCTGGTTTTTTGGTCACCCAGAGGTGTACATTTTAATTTTACCAGGATTTGGAATCATCTCCCATGTTGTAGCCTATTATTCAGGTAAAAAGGAGCCCTTTGGATATATAGGAATAGTATGAGCTATAATGGCTATTGGCCTACTAGGGTTTATTGTCTGAGCCCATCATATGTTCACAGTTGGCATAGATGTAGACACCCGCGCGTATTTTACATCCGCAACAATAATTATTGCAATTCCAACAGGCGTTAAAGTTTTTAGCTGATTAGCCACTCTCCATGGCGGGTCAATTAAATGGGAAACACCAATGCTCTGAGCTCTTGGCTTTATTTTCCTATTTACAGTAGGGGGCTTAACGGGAATCGTATTAGCTAATTCATCATTAGACATTGTACTACATGATACCTATTATGTAGTTGCACACTTCCATTATGTCTTATCAATAGGGGCCGTATTCGCTATTATAGCGGCCTTCGTTCACTGATTCCCACTATTTACGGGATATACTCTTCACAGCACATGAACTAAAATCCATTTTGGGGTAATGTTTATCGGTGTAAACCTCACATTCTTCCCACAACACTTCCTTGGCCTTGCAGGTATACCACGACGATACTCGGACTACCCCGATGCTTACACCCTTTGAAATACAGTATCATCTATTGGATCTTTAATTTCCTTAGTAGCAGTGATTATGTTCCTATTTATTTTATGGGAAGCCTTCGCCGCCAAACGAGAAGTTTCATCCGTAGAATTAACCATAACAAATGTTGAGTGACTCCATGGGTGCCCTCCTCCATATCACACATTTGAAGAGCCCGCATTTGTTCAAGTTCAATCAAATTAACGAGGAAGGGAGGAATTGAACCCCCATTTACTGGTTTCAAGCCAGTCACATAGCCACTCTGCCACTTCCTTCTAAAGACATTAGTAAATTCGCAAATTACATCACCTTGTCAAGGTGAAATCGTAGGTTAAACTCCTGCATGTCTTGAGCTTTAAGCTGAATGGCACATCCCACACAACTAGGATTCCAAGACGCGGCATCACCCGTTATAGAAGAGCTTCTTCACTTCCATGATCATGCTTTAATAATTGTATTTCTAATTAGTACCTTGGTACTTTATATTATTGTTGCAATAGTATCAACAAAACTCACGAACAAGTATATTTTAGACTCCCAAGAAATTGAAATTGTATGAACTGTATTGCCAGCCGTAATCCTCGTCTTAATTGCCCTCCCCTCCCTACGAATTCTTTACCTTATAGATGAAATTAATGATCCCCACCTAACAATTAAAGCCATAGGACATCAATGATATTGAAGCTACGAGTATACTGACTACGAAAATCTGGGCTTCGACTCATATATAATTCCAACCCAAGACCTTAATCCGGGACAATTCCGACTTCTTGAAGCAGATCATCGAATGGTTGTCCCTATAGAATCCCCAATCCGAGTGCTTGTATCGGCTGAAGATGTACTACATTCTTGAGCCGTTCCATCCCTTGGCGTAAAAATAGACGCGGTCCCAGGGCGTCTTAACCAAACAGCCTTTATTGCCTCTCGACCAGGGGTATTCTATGGGCAATGCTCCGAAATCTGTGGGGCAAACCATAGCTTCATACCTATTGTAGTGGAAGCAGTCCCACTTGAACACTTCGAAAACTGATCCTCATTAATACTAGAAGACGCCTCACTGGGAAGCTAAATATGGATCTCAGCATTGGCCTTTTAAGCCAAAGAATGGTGCCTCCCAACCACCTCCAGTGAAATGCCTCAATTAAACCCTGCCCCTTGATTCGCAATTTTAGTATTCTCATGATTGGTATTTCTTACCATCATCCCGACCAAAGTGATAAGTCACACATCCCCTAATGAGCCAGTACACCTGGACTCTGAAAAACACAAAACTGAACCCTGAGACTGACCATGGCAATAAGCTTCTTTGATCAATTTGCAAGCACATCCTATTTAGGTATCCCCCTAATTGCTATTGCAATTGCCCTTCCGTGGGTATTGTACCCCACTTCTACCTCACGATGGGTTAACAATCGCCTTATTACTATTCAAGGGTGATTTGTTAATCAATTTACTAGTCAACTTATAATACCCTTAAATTTAGGAGGTCATAAATGGGCATTACTAATGGCCTCTTTAATAGTGTTTTTGATTACTATTAATATGCTCGGACTTTTACCTTATACTTTTACCCCTACAACGCAACTATCCTTAAACATAGGGTTTGCCGTGCCATTATGACTTGCTACAGTAATTATTGGAATACGTAATCAACCAACAGTGGCTCTTGGTCATCTCTTACCAGAAGGCACCCCCATCCCCCTAATTCCTGTATTAATTATTATTGAAACAATTAGCCTCTTTATCCGACCATTGGCCCTTGGTGTTCGACTAACAGCTAACCTCACTGCAGGTCATCTTCTTATTCAGCTAATTGCCACCGCCGTATTCGTACTCCTACCCATAATACCTACAGTGGCGATTCTTACCGCCGCCGTTTTGTTCCTTCTTACACTGCTAGAAGTTGCGGTAGCAATAATTCAAGCCTATGTATTTGTCCTTCTCCTTAGCCTGTATCTACAAGAGAACGTTTAATGGCCCACCAAGCACACGCATATCATATGGTTGATCCAAGCCCATGACCTTTAACCGGCGCAATCGGAGCTTTACTAATAACATCCGGTTTAGCAATCTGGTTCCACTTCCACTCCACCACACTTATAACCCTTGGACTAATACTCCTACTTCTTACAATGTATCAGTGATGACGAGACATCGTCCGAGAAGGGACATTTCAAGGTCACCACACACCCCCTGTACAAAAAGGCTTACGCTACGGTATAATTTTGTTTATCATATCCGAAGTGTTCTTCTTCTTAGGATTTTTCTGAGCTTTCTACCACTCAAGCCTGGCACCCACTCCGGAATTAGGAGGGTGTTGACCACCTACAGGTCTTGTCACCCTAGACCCGTTTGAAGTCCCACTACTTAATACAGCTGTCCTTCTAGCATCCGGGGTCACGGTAACATGAGCCCATCACAGCTTAATAGAAAGTGATCGTAAACAAACTATTCAATCCCTAGCACTAACAATTATTCTAGGACTTTACTTTACCGCCCTGCAAGCCATGGAGTATTACGAAGCCCCTTTTACCATTGCAGATGGAGTCTACGGCTCAACATTCTTTGTAGCCACAGGCTTCCACGGATTACATGTCATTATTGGATCTTCATTCTTAGCTGTCTGCCTACTTCGACAAGTACAATACCACTTTACATCTGAACATCATTTTGGCTTTGAAGCTGCCGCGTGGTACTGACACTTTGTAGACGTAGTATGATTATTCCTCTACGTATCAATTTATTGATGAGGCTCATATCTTTCTAGTATTTTAAAGCTAGTACGAGTGACTTCCAATCACCTAGTCTTGGTTGAACCCCAAGGAAAGATAATGAACTTAGTTATTACGATCTTAACTATTACAACGGCCCTCTCTCTTGTATTAGCAACTGTATCATTCTGATTACCTCAAATAAACCCAGATGCAGAGAAGCTCTCACCCTACGAATGTGGCTTCGACCCCCTGGGATCAGCTCGACTACCATTCTCCTTGCGATTTTTCCTTGTAGCCATTTTGTTTCTACTGTTTGACCTAGAGATTGCACTTCTACTCCCACTACCCTGAGGTGATCAACTCTACAATCCTGCTGGCACCTTTTTCTGGGCTACAGCAGTCCTAATTTTACTCACCCTAGGATTAATTTATGAGTGAACTCAGGGAGGCCTTGAATGAGCAGAATAGAGGATTAGTCCAATATAAGACCTCTGATTTCGGCTCAGAAAATTATGGTTTAACTCCGTAATCCTCTTATGACACCCGTACACTTCAGCTTTACCTCAGCTTTTATACTAGGTTTAATAGGCCTAGCGTTTCATCGCACCCACCTGCTCTCTGCACTGCTCTGTTTAGAAGGAATAATATTGTCTTTATTTATTGCACTAGCCCTATGAACCATACAATTTGAGTCAACTATGTTTTCTGCAGCTCCGATACTGCTACTGGCTTTCTCTGCCTGCGAGGCCAGTGCAGGTTTGGCCCTCCTGGTTGCCACGGCCCGGACTCATGGCACTGACCGATTACAAAACCTAAATCTCTTACAATGCTAAAAGTATTAATTCCCACAGTTATGCTATTTCCAACAATCTGATTAACATCACCTAAATGATTGTGACCCACAACGACTGCTCAGAGCTTGCTAGTTGCATTTATTAGTCTCACCTGATTAAAGTGAACATCAGAAACTGGCTGATCAGCCTCGAACACATACTTAGCCACAGACCCCTTATCCACCCCCCTCCTAGTCCTCACATGCTGACTCCTTCCCTTAATGATTTTAGCTAGTCAGAATCACGTTTACCCGGAGCCCATTGCCCGACAACGTCTATACATTACCCTTTTGGCCTCTCTACAAACTTTCCTAATTATGGCATTTGGGGCCACAGAAATTATTATATTTTATATTATATTTGAAGCCACCCTCATCCCCACGCTTATCATTATTACTCGGTGGGGAAACCAGACCGAGCGCCTGAACGCCGGAACATATTTTTTATTTTATACTCTAGCGGGCTCACTGCCACTTTTAGTAGCCCTCCTTTTACTCCAACAAACTACAGGGACACTATCCATATTAATTTTACAATACTCTCAACCGCTTACACTTAATTCCTGGGGACACAACATTTGGTGGGCCGGATGCTTAATTGCATTCTTAGTAAAGATACCACTTTATGGTGTTCACCTTTGGCTACCAAAGGCCCATGTTGAGGCCCCCGTGGCAGGCTCCATGGTTCTGGCTGCAGTATTACTTAAACTTGGGGGTTATGGTATAATACGAATGATAATTATGCTGGACCCGCTTTCAAAAGAGCTCGCCTACCCCTTTATTATTTTAGCCTTATGAGGTATTCTTATAACTGGCTCAATCTGTCTACGACAAACAGACCTAAAATCCCTTATTGCCTACTCATCTGTAAGCCACATAGGCCTGGTAGCAGGGGGTATCCTGGTTCAAACCCCTTGAGGGTTTACGGGCGCAATTATTTTAATAATTGCTCACGGGTTAGTATCCTCCGCCCTGTTTTGCCTAGCTAATACCGCTTATGAGCGAACTCACAGCCGAACCATAATATTGGCTCGAGGTCTTCAAATAATTTTTCCATTAACTGCAGTCTGATGATTTGTTGCTAACCTAGCAAATCTGGCATTACCACCTCTTCCAAACCTTATAGGGGAGCTCATAATTATTACTACTTTGTTTAACTGGTCCCCGTGAACCATCATACTAACAGGCCTAGGCACATTAATTACAGCGGCTTACTCCTTGTATTTATTCCTCATAACTCAACGAGGGCCAGCACCAAATCATATTAAAGGACTCCCACCATTTCACACGCGAGAACACCTGTTGATAGTACTTCATCTTCTCCCTGTAATTCTTCTGGTGATTAAGCCAGAACTCATGTGGGGCTGATGCTACTAGTAAGTATAGTTTAACTCAGAACATTAGATTGTGATTCTAGAAGTAGAGGTTAAAATCCTCTTACTCACCGAGGAGGGCCGGAGGCAATAAGTACTGCTAATACTTACACCCATGGTTAAATTCCATGGCTTCCTTGAGCTTCTAAAGGATAACAGCTCATCCGTTGGTCTTAGGAACCAAAGACTCTTGGTGCAAATCCAAGTAGAAGCTATGCACCCAATAACCCTAGTAATATCATCCTCATTTGTTCTAGTTATTACAATTCTTGTTTATCCTCTCTTAACAACACTTAACCCTTCCCCTAAAGATTTAGATTGAGCCACAACACATGTTAAAACCGCTGTCAGTGCCGCATTTTTTGTTAGCCTCCTACCGCTTCTTCTATTTCTAGACCAGGGTACTGAAACCATTGTTACTAATTGACACTGAATAAATACAACCCTTTTTGATATTAATATCAGCTTTAAGTTTGATCACTACTCCCTTATCTTCACCCCTATCGCCCTCTACGTAACCTGGTCCATCCTTGAATTTGCAACCTGGTATATACACTCAGACCCAAACATAGGCCGATTCTTCAAATATTTACTTCTTTTTCTGGTAGCCATAATTATTCTCGTAACTGCTAACAACCTCTTTCAGATCTTTGTTGGGTGAGAGGGCGTGGGTATTATATCCTTTCTGTTAATTGGCTGGTGATATGGACGAGCCGATGCAAATACAGCAGCCCTCCAAGCTGTCCTATATAATCGAGTGGGAGATATCGGATTAATCATAAGCATAGCCTGAATTGCAATTAACTTAAATTCATGAGAAATTCAACAAATCTTCTTTTTGTCAAAGACTTTTGACATAACACTTCCTCTTATAGGCCTAATTTTGGCAGCAACTGGTAAGTCAGCCCAATTTGGGTTGCACCCATGGCTACCATCCGCCATGGAGGGCCCCACACCAGTGTCTGCCCTACTTCACTCCAGTACTATGGTTGTTGCCGGTATTTTTCTACTCATTCGACTTCACCCAGTTATTGAAGATAATAACCTAGCATTGACAACCTGTCTATGCCTAGGAGCATTAACTACGGTATTTACAGCCACCTGCGCTTTAACACAAAATGATATTAAGAAAATTGTAGCATTTTCAACATCCAGCCAGCTGGGTTTAATAATGGTTACTATTGGCCTTAACCAACCTCAGTTAGCGTTCTTACATATCTGCACTCACGCATTTTTTAAGGCAATACTGTTCTTGTGCTCAGGTTCTATTATTCACAGCCTTAATGATGAGCAAGATATTCGGAAAATGGGCGGCTTACAAAATCTGTTACCCTTTACCTCGACTTGCCTAACCATTGGAAGCCTAGCCCTTACCGGAACACCCTTTCTGGCTGGATTCTTCTCAAAAGATGCCATCATTGAAGCACTAAATACCTCTTACCTGAACGCCTGGGCCCTAACTCTAACCCTTATTGCTACCTCCTTCACAGCTGTTTATAGCTTCCGAGTAGTCTTCTTCGTCACTATGGGTACCCCTCGATTCCTAGCACTGTCCCCCATTAATGAAAATAACTTATTGGTAATTAACCCAATCAAGCGACTCGCCTGAGGGAGTGTTGTTGCAGGCCTTGTCATTACATCAAATTTCCTAGTGTCAAAAACACCCATCATAACTATGCCAATGGCCTTGAAAATAGCCGCCCTCGCGGTGACAATCGTTGGACTGTTGACAGCCATAGAACTTGCTGGATTAACCAGCAAACAATTTAAAACCAGCCCTCTGGCCTTACCCCACCACTTCTCCAACATACTAGGCTACTTCCCAGCAATTATCCATCGATTGATTCCAAAACTAAACCTAGTTTTGGGACAATCCATCGCTACACAACTAGTAGATCAAACATGATTTGAAACTATCGGACCAAAAGGAGCATCTTATGCCCAAATCAAAATGGCCAAAACCATCAGTGATACCCAACGGGGCATAATCAAAACTTACCTAACAATCTTTTTACTATCAATAACCCTCGCTGTCCTTCTAGCAGTTGTTTAGACCGCGCGGAGGGCACCACGACCCAACCCTCGGGTTAACTCAAGTACTACAAATAAGGTTAATAATAACACCCATGCACTAATAACTAATAAGCCTCCCCCAGACGAGTATATTATGGCCACCCCACTAATATCCCCCCGTAGTATTGAGAACTCCTTTAAGCTGTCAATAACAATTCAAGACCCCTCATACCAGTTTTCTCAGAATAGACCAACAACTAAGCCGACCCCTAGTAGGTAAATTAAGACATACCCCACAACAGAACGGTCCCCTCACGCCTCGGGAAATGGCTCAGCGGCCAAAGCCGCCGAGTAAGCAAACACCACGAGCATTCCACCCAGATAAATTAAGAACAGGACTAGGGACAAGAAGGACCCCCCGTGCCCAACAAGTACTCCACACCCAACCCCAGCTGCCACCACTAAGCCAAAGGCAGCGAAGTAGGGGGCGGGGTTAGAAGCTACCGCAACTAAACCCACGATTAAAGCCATCAACAGTAATGATACAAGATAAGTCATAATTTTTACTTGGATTTTAACCAAGACCAGTGACTTGAAGAACCACCGTTGTTATTCAACTATAAAAACCCTAATGGCAAGCCTACGGAAAACTCACCCTCTAATTAAAATCGCCAATCATGCACTAGTTGATTTACCAGCCCCATCCAATATTTCAGTGTGATGAAATTTTGGATCACTTCTAGGATTATGCCTAGCCACACAGATCCTCACAGGGTTATTCTTAGCCATACACTATACATCTGACATCACCACTGCTTTCTCCTCAGTTGTACACATCTGCCGTGACGTTAATTACGGCTGGCTAATCCGGAATATACACGCCAATGGCGCATCATTCTTCTTTATTTGCCTTTACATACACATTGCCCGGGGACTATACTATGGTTCCTATTTATATAAGGAAACCTGAAATATCGGGGTTGTTCTATTTTTGCTGGTGATAATAACAGCCTTTGTAGGTTACGTTTTACCATGAGGACAAATATCATTTTGGGGTGCCACAGTTATCACCAACTTACTATCAGCCGTCCCCTATGTAGGGGATGTCCTGGTACAGTGGATTTGAGGGGGCTTTTCAGTAGACAACGCAACTTTGACCCGGTTCTTTGCATTCCATTTCTTATTCCCGTTTGTTATTGCTGCAGCCACTCTTATACACTTACTGTTTTTACATGAAACAGGCTCAAATAATCCGGCAGGCTTAAACTCGGACGCGGATAAAGTCACCTTCCACCCCTACTTTTCCTATAAAGACCTCCTCGGGTTTGTGGTTATACTCCTAGCCCTTACATCCCTGGCACTGTTTTCCCCAAACCTTTTAGGAGATCCAGAAAATTTCACCCCGGCCAATCCTTTGGTCACTCCCCCTCATATTAAGCCGGAGTGATATTTTCTCTTTGCTTACGCCATTTTACGGTCGATCCCAAACAAACTAGGAGGAGTCTTGGCCCTCCTATTCTCCATCCTCATCCTGATAGTTGTACCCATTCTTCACACATCTAAGCAACGAGGCTTAACGTTCCGGCCCTTTACCCAATTCCTCTTTTGAACGCTAGTCGCAGATATAATTATCTTAACGTGAATTGGGGGCATACCTGTAGAACACCCATTTATTATCATCGGACAAATTGCATCCGTCCTATATTTTGCCTTATTTCTAATCCTAATGCCAATGGCAGGCTGACTAGAGAATAAAGCGATGGAATGAGCTTGCCTTAGTAGCTTAACTCAAAGCATCGGTCTTGTAATCCGAAGATTGGAGGTTAAACCCCTCCCTAGCGCCAGAAAAAAGAGATTTTAACTCTCACCCCTGGCTCCCAAAGCCAGAATTCTAAATTAAACTATTTTCTGGTCTATTGATCTAGTACATATTATGCATAATATTACATTAATGCATATGTACATCTATGTATTATCACCAAAAAATTATTTAGACCATAAAGCAAGTACTAATATCTAAGACATACATAAGCACACATTTATAAACCAACTACGGAATCCTCTTGTATTGAGTAAGTCCTTGACCCAGCTAACTGTCGCATCCCCCCAACCTCCTCTGAACGGGGCAACCCACATTTTCAGAGTGATAATTAATGTAGTAAGAAACCACCAACCAGTTTATATAATTGCATATTATTAATGATAGAATCAGGGACACAACTGAAAATAAGGTATATTATTAACTATTCCTTGTATCTGGTTTCTCTTTCACGGAACATGTTATGTGTAAACCACCCTAGAGATCTATACTTGCATCCGGTTACTTGTGTAGTTCATACGTTTAATAACCCCACATGCTTCGCGTTCTTTTATATGCATAGGTTCTTTTTAACTTTACTTTTCATCAACGCTTCAGAGTGCACTCTTGAGATGTTTAACTAAGGTAGAACATTTCTTCCTTGACTGTAGAAAAGTTGATGAGTGATTATAAGACATAACTTAAGAATTACATATGTTTATCTCAAGTGCATAATATATCCTTACTCAACACAGACCTATCCTATATGCCCCCTTTTGGTTTTCGCGCGTTAAACCCCCCTACCCCCTACGCTCAGCAAATCCTGTTATTCTTGTCAAACCCCTAAACCAAGTAAAGCTCGACCAAGCGCATCAAAGTTAACGAGTTTTGGTGGTGTTAACTTATGCATCACATATTATATATAACATATGAATTTATTATTCCATATTTTTACATGCACTAATAGCCTAAAAACGACGACTAAAAATTGTCAATTTAGCCTCAATACTAAAATTTCCAACTTAAAAAA